GTAAGTATATCGTATCTATAGACTTGTGATAAGAGAGAAAGGTTTCTGTCCGGATCCGTTTGTGAAAGAGTAGAGTGAATAAGAAACATAACTAATTTGGAACCGATGACGAAATAAAGAGGTTAGGTAGTAAAATGGGCTCTTTTCTTTTTATTGGGGATAGAGGGACTTGAACCCTCACGATTTCTAAAGTCGACGGATTTTCCCCTTACTATAAATTTCATTGTTGTCGGTATTGACATGTAGAATGGACTCTATCTTTATTCTCGTCCGATTAATCAGTTCTTCAAAAGATCTATCCGAGGAGTGAATGATTTGATCACTGAATATTCGATTCTTCCTTCAATTTGGAATCGATTCACAAGAATTCTTCCATTTTTCATATAAAAAAAATACGGAATCGGATCGTGATTAATTGTTTGATATTTCAGTACGTATATAGGATAGGGTCATCCTTTCTGGAATTTCGATAGAAGGATTCCTATACCAATGTTAATCAACTCCATTCGTTAGAACAGCTTCCTTTGAGTCTCTGCACCTATCCTTTTTTTGGTTCTCGCTTTCTGAACCCTTGTTTTCTGAAAACAGGATTTGGCTCAGGATTGCCCATTTTTAATTCCAGGGTTTCTCTGAATTTGGAAGTTATCACTTAGTAGGTTTCCATACCAAGGCTCAATCCAACCAAGTCCGTAGCGTCTACCAATTTCGCCATATCCCCTTATGAGACCGAGATCTCATTGTGATCCCATCCCCCTCTTTCATTTATTTATGTCGGAACCGTTGAATTCATTAGATACTGATTCCTAATATCGAAAAAAAGTCTACTCCTATTTTATTATTTTATTTATTTGATTTTGATTTCTTGTCCCTATTCTCTATCGGAAGACCCGTATTTGGTCCCATCAGAAATGATTCTATCATTGATGTATCTGCAATTCAATATGGATAGAGATATCCCACATATACATACCCTCCCCCCCTCTCATTTTTCCCGCGCGATTTTTAATACTGGAACGGTCGATATTCATTTTTTTTTTTTCGTTCTACCTCCCCCCTTTCTGAATGAAACCAGCGAAATGTCTCATTATGTCTGGATTGCATCCTTATCTTATCCTTTCCTTAGTACCGATCTGCTCTAATATGATTAATCTAATCTGCTATAACTAACTGCTATAAATTAAGTATAATATATAAATTAAGAATTCAAAAAAACATTCTATATAGATATAGTTAGTTAGTTCTATTGCACTTATTTCTGTTATGTGAGCCCGCTTAGCTCAGAGGTTAGAGCATCGCATTTGTAATGCGATGGTCATCGGTTCGATTCCGATAGCCGGCTTTTCAATATTCTTTGATCTCAAGGAATATTGAAAAGACTCCTCTCTTTTTTTCTTTTAAAAATGTCGGGTCACCGATCTATTATGTCGTAGCAACTTCCAACTATGAATAAAAAACGGATTTGATTGGAGCAGTTAAATCTCTACACTACAGAACAAATCAAGAAAGGGGTCCTTCACTTCCTATATATACAAAATAATCCGGATATTGATACAATCCATCTCATTCTTCTTTTGTAGTCTTCTTTTGTAGTACTTCAATAGATTTAGTTTCGTTTATCGTTTAGTTCAGTCTTAATTTAAGTTTATTCTGTAAAATCAAATTTTAACAAGGAGTCTTTATGTCTCGTTACCGAGGGCCTCGTTTCAAAAAAATACGCTGTCTGGGGGCTTTACCGGGACTAACTAGTAAAAGACCTAGATCCGGAAGTGATCTTAGAAACCAATCACGTTTCGGGAAAAGATCTCAATATCGTATTCGTCTAGAAGAAAAACAAAAATTGCGTTTTCATTATGGTCTGACAGAGCGACAATTGCTTAGATATGTTCGTATTGCCGGAAAAGCCAAAGGGTCAACAGGTCAGGTTTTACTACAACTACTTGAGATGCGTTTGGATAACATCCTTTTTCGATTAGGTATGGCTTCGACCATTCCTGGAGCCAGGCAATTAGTTAACCATAGACATATTTTAGTTAATGGTCGTGTAGTAGATATCCCAAGTTATCGCTGCAAACCCCGAGATATTATTACTGCAAGGGATGAACAAAGATCCAGAGCTCTGATTCAAAATTATCTTGATTCATCGCCCCGCGAGGATTTGGCAAAACATTTGACTTTTGACTCATCCCAATATAAAGGATTAGTAAATCAAATAATAGATATTAAATGGATCGGTTTGAAAATCAATGAGTTTCTAGTCGTAGAATATTATTCCCGTCAGACTTGAACCTAACTAAAATAACAAAGCTTCGGACCATTTTGCCCCCCCCTCTTTTTTTTTTTTTCACCGAAGAAGGGGTTTGATTCGGATTTTTCTCCCATTCACGTATCACAAATGGATCAGCAGTGAGATTTTCATTCCTTTCCACTCTTTCCGGTATTTTCCGTACTGCAGTAATTAGGAATAGAGAATCTCTATCAAATAAGGGTCTTACTGTTGGAA